TAGTGAGGGGCGATTTGTCTTTATCGATGGTGGAAGAAGTCAATAGGGGGGTGTTAGAGATAAAAAATGTTCATCTATAGATAGATTCAAAATTAAAGTATTATGCCCGATGTTTTGGCAGTCTGTTATTTGGGTTGGTTGGTTTTGTGCTGAGTTCAGACATGCTGGCTTCATCATGCGTTACACGTACTTAGCTCTGTTTTTGGGGTTTGGCAGAGCAATAATAGGTGCGTTGGATGCTTGTTGGAGTTAACGGGGGGTAAGGGGGGTTTGTTCTAGCTAACTTTGTATCTATTAACACAACGTATGTGTGTACGTGTACGTGTACGTGCGTGTGCGTGCGTGTGCGTGCGTGTGCGTGCGTGTGCGTGCGTGTGCGTGCGTGTGCGTGCGTGTGCGTGCGTGTGCGTGTGTGTGCGTGTGCGTGCGTGTACGTGCGTGTGCGTGTGCGTGCGTGTACGTGCGTGTACGTGTGCGTGTGTACGTGTACGTAACGTAACTATGTCCCGCTACCATGGATTAAAATGGGCCTCATGGTTGTATGATGTTGGTAAATGATATTAAATAAGTCCAGCTACAAGTTATTTGACTGCGTCGAGACCTTTACGGTCATAGCTGAGTGATACCGTTTTCCCCCCCTAAAAATTAAGAGATACCAAATGCATGACACCACAGTTATGTGTGATCATGGGCTGATTAGTCATTAGTCCATCGAGATGTCCCATTTGAAGGGTTAGTAGGATTGAATTCTAGAGCTTTCATGGCCCTGAAGTAAGAACCAGATGCCAGGTATAGTTTCAGTATAGAAACCCCCACATGATATGGGCCCGGAGCGAGGATTAGGTACACGTTTCACAAGGGTTGCTGGTTTCTCGAGGCCTGGTGATCAGGGCTCTTGGACTAGGTGAAATGCATCCACTACGGGTAGATAAATCTCGGGATATTGGTGTTGCAATTATATGCCACGTATGTAAAATCAACCACTTTATGTGCATGCTTATATGCATGGGGCAAACCATTAATGCACGATATACATAGGCTGTCAGGATGGGGGGGGGCATGTAATGTACGATGTACATAGGCCGGAGAGTGCGAATACTGTGATAGCACAGTGAGGGCGATGTTATATATGAATTGGGGGAGTTTAGGTGGGTGTCAGGGGATAGTTTAAGTAGAATATCAGCTTTGGGTGCTGATGGTGGGGATTGTTTCCTCTTCCTTGAGTCTTAGGGAGAGTTTATGTTCTCCGTTTTTGGTTTACAAGACCAAGGTAATGGTTATACTACAAAGACTCTTCATTTTAGGATGTTATTTTCGATGATACTAGTGATAGGTATTAGTACTAGTAGAATTGTAAAGTATAGGATTGAGGCTAGTTGTCCGATGGTGATATAGGGGTGTTCGACTGGTTGTCCTCCGATTCATGTTAGTGTGAGTAGGTCTGCTACTAATAGTCAGAATAAGCATTGGCTGATGGGTCGGAATATTATTCCTCGTTGTTTTGATGTGTGGAGTAGGGGGATGATGGCAAGGATTAGGATAGAAAGAACTAGGGCTAGTACTCCTCCTAGTTTATTGGGAATGGATCGTAGGATTGCGTAGGCAAATAGGAAATATCATTCGGGTTTGATATGTGGTGGGGTGCTTAGGGGGTTAGCAGGAATATAGTTGTCGGGGTCTCCTAGTAGGTCGGGTGAGAATAATACTAGTAGTATTAGGGTTAGAATGAGGAATAGGGCTCCTAGGATGTCTTTGATTGTGTAGTAGGGGTGAAATGGGATTTTGTCTGAGTTGGATGGAATTCCGGAGGGGTTATTGGATCCTGTTTCGTGTAAGAATAGTAGATGTACTGCTGCTAGTGCTGATACTACGAAGGGAAGGATAAAGTGGAAGGCGAAGAATCGTGTTAGGGTTGCTTTGTCGACTGAAAATCCGCCTCAAATTCATTGTACTAGGTCGGTTCCGATGTAGGGAATTGCTGATAGTAAGTTGGTAATAACGGTTGCTCCTCAAAATGATATTTGTCCTCATGGCAGTACGTAGCCTATAAATGCTGTGGCTATGACGGTAAATAGGAGGATGATGCCGATGTTTCATGTTTCTGTGAATGTATAGGAGCCGTAATATAGTCCTCGTCCTACGTGTATGTATAGGCAGATGAAGAATATGGATGCTCCATTTGCGTGTATGTATCGGATGATTCAACCGTAGTTTACGTCTCGGCAGATGTGTGTGACTGATGAAAAGGCTGTAGTTGTGTCTGAGGTGTAGTGTATGGCTAGGAATAGGCCTGTTAGGATTTGTAGGATTAGGCAGATTCCGAGGAGGGATCCAAAATTTCATCATGCTGAGATATTTGATGGTGTTGGTAGATCAATAAATGAGTTATTGATGATTTTGGCCAGTGGATGGGTTTTTCGAATGTTGGTCATTAATGTTCTTGTAGTTGAATTACAACGATGGTTTTTCATGTCATTGGTCATGGTTAAATTCCATGTGAGAATAATGATAACGTATATTGTGTTTATTTTGAGTGTTATTTTTGTAATTAGTTTTGTGGGTTTTTCTTCTAAGCCTTCTCCTATTTATGGTGGGCTTGTTTTAATTGTTGGTGGGGCTGTTGGCTGTGGTATTGTGTTGAGTTTTGGGGGGTCTTTTTTAGGTTTGATAGTTTTTTTAATTTATTTAGGTGGTATACTTGTTGTTTTTGGTTATACTACTGCTATGGCTACTGAGCAGTATCCTGAGGTTTGGATTTCTAATAAGGCTGTGTTGGGTGCGTTTGTTATAGGTTTGCTGTCAGAGTTGTTGCTTGCTTGTTATATTTTAAAGGATGATGAGGTTGATATCGTGTTTGAGTTTAATGGTATAGGGGATTGGGTAATTTATGATACGGGAGATTCAGGGTTCTTTAGTGAGGAGGCTATGGGTATTGCGGCTTTGTATAGTTATGGTACTTGATTGGTTATTGTGACTGGTTGGTCTCTTCTTACTGGGGTGTTGGTGATTATGGAAGTTACTCGTGGAAATTAGTTATTGTTAGGGCTAGGATTAGAGTGATTACAAAGGAGAGGAAATATAGTTTGATTAGGCCTTTTTGGTTAGAAACGGTGGTTGATGATTTTATGTGGAAGTAGGAGATGGATTTTGGTAATACGCTTTCTAGTCAAATTATGTCTAGTAATGTTGAGGCCAATTTTTGGCTTGCTGAGAGGTTTATTTTTGGTACATAACGGTGAATGATGATGGGGAAGTATCCAAGGAGATTAGAGAATTTGAATAGGTTTGATGGATATTTAAGTTTTAGGCTTTGTGAGGTAAGGTTTAGTTCTAGTGCTAGGGTGAATCCTAGGAGTGTTACGGTGAGAGCTGTCAGTTTTAGGTAATAGGGTATAGTTATTTGTGGAATGGTGGTGGGTGTGATGTTTTGGGAGATTAGGTATCCTGCGAAGATGCTTCCTAATAGTAGGCGTTTAATGGAGTTGATTAGGTGTGGGTTGTTCTCGTTGGTTGTAATTATAGGGTTGAAGCGAGGTTGTCCTAGAAGTGCAAAGAATAAAATTCGAGTGCTGTAGGCGGCTGTTATGGATGTGGCAATGAGGGTGATTAATAGGGCTCAGGCGTTGGTATACGACGTGTTGGCGGTTTCGATGATTAGGTCTTTGGAGTAGAATCCTGTGAGAAAGGGCATTCCTGTGAGTGCTAGGCTGCCTACGATTAGTGAAGTGGTAGTAAATGGTAGTACTTTGTACAGTCCTCCTATTTTTCGGATGTCTTGTTCGTCGCTTAGATTGTGGATAATGGATCCGGAGCATATGAATAGTATGGCTTTGAAGAATGCGTGAGTGCAGATATGTAGGAATGCCAAGTATGGTTGGTTAATACCGATTGTAACGATTATAAGTCCTAGTTGGCTTGAGGTTGAGAATGCGATGATTTTTTTGATGTCATTCTGGGTGAGTGCACAAATTGCTGTAAATAGGGTGGTGGTGGCTCCTAGGCATAGGGTGGCTGTTTGTACTGTTGTGTTATGCTCTATTAGCGGGTGGAATCGGATTAGGAGGAAGACTCCTGCTACTACTATGGTACTTGAATGTAGTAGAGCAGATACTGGGGTAGGGCCTTCTATAGCTGATGGTAATCACGGGTGGAGACCAAATTGGGCTGATTTTCCAGTTGCTGCCAGTAGAAGGCCTATGAGTGGTATATTTAGATTATCGTGGTGGGTAATGAAGATCTGTTGAAACTCCCATGTGTTTAGGTTAATTAGAAATCATGCTATGGCTATGATGAAGCCTACGTCTCCGATACGGTTGTAGAGGACTGCTTGTAAGGAGGCTGTGTTTGCGTCGGTTCGTCCGTGTCATCATCCAATGAGAAGGAATGATATGATACCTACTCCTTCTCATCCGATGAATAGTTGGAATAGGTTGTTTGCGGTGACTAGGATTATTATGGTGATAAGAAATATTAGTAGATATTTAAAAAATTGATTGATGTGTGGGTCTGAGTGTATGTATCATATTGAGAATTCTATGATGGATCATGTGACGAAGAGGGCTACGGGTATGAAGATTATAGAGAAATAGTCTAGTTTAAAACTTAATGTGAGCTTTATGGTTTGGATAGTTATTCAGTGCCAGTTTGAGATAATTATTTCTTTCCCAGAGTAAATAAATATTGTTGTGGGGATTATGCTAATTATGAAAGCGTATGAGATAGTGGTTTTTACGTATTGTGGATAGAGTTTGCTTTTGTAGATTGGGGTACTGGTTAGGATGACTGGAAATGTTAATATAGATAATGATATAATAATAGAGGAGGTGAATAGGTTAATTACTTTTATTTGGAGTTGCACCAATTTTTTGGTTCCTAAGACCAATGGATTACTTCTATCCTTTAAAAGTTGAAAAAGCCATGTTTTTATACATGGAAGCATGAGTTAGCAGTTCTTGCGTTCTTTTTCGGTAAATAAAAAGGTTTGAGCTTTTGTCATTAGATTCACAATCTAATATCTTTTTTAGACTATATTTACAGTAAATGGGTCCTAGAATAATTTTGGGGTTGAGTGATAGTAGTAGTAGGGGTATTAGGTGGAGTGTTATTAAGGCATTTTCTCGTGTGAATGAGGGTTTAATGTTTTTGATGTGATGGGTATATTTTCCGCGTTGTGTAGTGATTAATATGTATAGTGAGTATAGGGCAGTAATGATGATGTTGATTCCTATTAGGATGATGGTAATGTTGGATCATGAAAATGAGGCTATTACTACAAATAGTTCTCCAATTAGATTGATTGTGGGAGGGAGGGCTAGGTTGGCGAGGCTTGCTAGTAGTCATCATGCTGCTATTAGGGGTAGGAGCACTTGAAGTCCGCGTGCGAGGATTATGGTTCGGCTGTGGGTACGTTCGTAGTTGGAGTTGGCTAAGCAGAATAGTATAGATGATGTTAGGCCGTGAGCGATTATTAAGGCTGTTGCTCCTATGTAACTTCATGGTGTTTGGATTAGAATTGCTACAATTACTAGGGCTATGTGACTGACGGAGGAGTATGCGATTAAGGATTTTAAGTCTGTTTGGCGTAAGCAGATAGAGCTCGTTATGATTATTCCTCATAATGATAGTATTATGAAGGGGTATGCTATGGAATTTGTTAATGGGTTGAGTAGTATTGTGATTCGCATTATACCATAACCTCCTAATTTTAGGAGTACTGCGGCAAGTACTATTGATCCAGCGATGGGTGCCTCTACATGTGCTTTGGGTAGTCATAGGTGAAGTCCATATAATGGTATTTTTACTATGAATGCCATTATACATGCCAGTCATAGGAGGGCGTTGGATCAGGAGTTTGATATGGGTTGGGTTCAGAGCTGGAGCATTAAGAAGTTTAATGTGCCTATATTATTTTGAATGAATAATAAGGCTACTAGTAGGGGTAGGGATCCTACCAGAGTATAAAATAGAAAGTATGTTCCTGCGTTCAGGCGTTCTGTTTGGTTTCCTCATCGAGTGATGATGATTAAGGTGGGTACTAAGGTTGCTTCAAATAGGATGTAGAATATGATTAGTTCTGTGGCGGTGAATGTTATGATTAGGAATAATTGTAATAGGATTAGTATTGTGATATATAGTTTTTTTCGGGTTAGTGGTTCTTTTGATAGGTGGGATTGGCTGGCTATGAGTATTAGGGGTAGAAGTCATGTTGTAAGTGTTAGTAGCGGGGCTGATAGGGAGTCTGTGAAGAACAATAAGGATAGGTTTATGCAGTTATCATTGAGTTGGTTTAGGAAGGGCAAGCTAATGAGGCTAATTAATAGGCTGTAGGTCGTTGTATTAATTCAGATTATGTTGGGTTTTGATATCCATGTCAAGGGTATAAGTATTATAGTGGGGAGAATAATTTTTAGCATTGTAGAAGGTTTAGGTTTTGTACGTAGTCGGTTCCGTATGTGTTGGATACTATTACTAGGAGTGATAGTCCTAGGGCTGCTTCGCAGGCGGCAAAGACGAGTAGGATAATAGGAGTTATACTGGCTAGTGTAAAATGGTTGTTTAGAATTGTTACTGTTATTATTACGAATAATGATAATATTATGCCTTCTAAGCAAAGTAAGGAAGATATGAGGTGGGACCGGTATATGAGCAGTCCTATGAGGGATGTAATGAAGGCCAGGAAGATGTTAGCATATACTATAGTCATTTGGTAATTATGATATAAGTCATAGTTTAATGAGTCGAAATCATTTGTTTTTGGATTAAACTAATTACCATATTCTGTTCATTCTAGTCCTTTTTCGGTTCATTCGTAAGCTAGGCTTGCGGCTAGGAGGGAGATAAGTAGTAGTGCCATGGTGAGTATGGTAGTAAGGTTGTTTGTGTGTGATGCTCATGGGAGTGGTAGGAGTAGGGCGATTTCTAGGTCGAATAGTAGGAATGTGATGGCTACTAAGAAAAATTTTATAGAGAAGGGTAAGCGTGCTGATCCCATAGGGTCGAATCCACATTCGTAGGGACTAGCTTTTTCTGAGTAGATATTTAGTTGGGGAAGTCAGAATGCGATTAGTACGAGTAAAGAGGCCAGGATAGTGTTGGTGAATAGGGCTAGTACTATGTTTATTACTTCTTTCCGGGTTAAACCAGAGCTAGTTGATTGGAAGTCAACTGTACTAATTATACTAAGGAAGTAGGATCCTCATCAATAGATAGATACGTATAGGAATAGTCATACTACGTCTACGAAGTGTCAGTATCAAGCGGCAGCTTCAAATCCAAAGTGGTGATTAGATGTAAAGTGAAATTTTAATTGTCGTATAAAGCATACAATCAGGAAGGTGGAGCCGATAATTACATGTAGTCCATGGAATCCTGTTGCTATAAAGAAAGTAGAGCCATATACCCCGTCGGAGATTGTAAAGGGGGTTTCGTAGTACTCTGAGGCTTGTAGGAGTGTGAAGTAGACGCCTAGAGAGATGGTAATGAACAGTGCTTGGAGTATGTGTTTGCGATTCCCTTCTATTAAGCTATGGTGGGCTCAGGTAATTGATACTCCTGAGGCTAGAAGTACGGAAGTATTTAGTAGGGGGACTTCTATGGGATTTAGAGGGATGATACCTGTGGGTGGTCAGCATCCTCCTAGTTCGGGGGTAGGTGCTAGGCTGGAGTGGTAAAAAGCTCAGAAAAAGCCTGCGAAAAAGAATACTTCTGATACAATGAAGAGAATTATGCCATATCGTAGGCCCTTTTGGACGATTGGTGTGTGGTGGCCTTGGAATGTGCTTTCTCGGATGATATCTCGTCATCATTGATATATAGTTAGGGTGTTGGTTGTGAGACCTAGTAGGAGTAGATATATTGAGTTAAAGTGGAATCATATGATTAGGCCGGACGTTATGAGGAGGGCCGAGAGAGCTCCTGTTAATGGTCAAGGGCTGGGATTAACTATATGGTAGGCATGGGTTTGGTGGGTCATTAAGTGTTGTCGTGTAGATATAAACTAACTAGTAGTGTGAAGACATAGGCTTGGATAAGGGCTACAGCAAATTCTAGGATGGTGAGGAGAATAAGGATGGTAAAGGTAATTGAGGCTGTAGCGGTGCTAATGTCTATAAGGACAAGGGTAGCTCCTCCGATTAGGTGAATTAGTAGATGACCTGCAGTGATGTTGGCTGTTAGTCGTACAGCTAGGGCCATAGGTTGAATGAATAGACTAATAGTTTCAATAATTACTAATATTGGAATAAGGGGTAAGGGTGTTCCTTGAGGTAGAAAGTGGGCTAGGGATGCTTTTGTTTTGTGTCGAAAGCCTGTGATGACGGTCCCTGCTCATAGAGGGATAGCTATTCCTAGGTTTATTGATAGTTGAGTAGTAGGAGTAAATGAGTGTGGTAAGAGACCTAGTAGATTGGTAGATCCGATGAATAGAATGAGTGATATAAGTATTAGTGCTCATGTTTGTCCTTTGTAGTTATGAATAGATAATAATTGCTTCGATGTTAATTGGATTAGTCATTGTTGGATTGAGATAAGACGATTATTGACTAGTCGATTGGGAGAGGGAAACAGGATGCTTGGGAATAAAATGATTAAGATTACGATAGGGAGGCCTATTATTGTAGGGGTAGTGAAAGAGGCGAATAGATTTTCGTTCATTTTTCTTCTCAAGGTGTATTGCTTTTTGGTGGTAATGTTTGTTTTGGCTCTGGATTTGTTAGGAAGTGGTGTTTAGAAAGTTTCAATTGAAATATAATGAATAGGGTTAAAATTATAGACAGGATTACAATGAATCAGGTTGATGTATCTAGCTGTGGCATTTCATTAAGGAGAGATTTAGATACTCTCAGTCTTTAACTTAAAAGGTTAATGCTGTGTAGCTTCTTAATGATTAAAGCATTGAGGTAGATCACTTTTCAAAGTGAGATAGTGGGACTAATTCGAGAACAATAGGTATAAAGCTGTGGTTAGAACCGCAGATTTCTGAGCATTGACCGTAGTATAGTCCTGGTCGTATGGATATTAAGGTTGTTTGATTTAGTCGTCCTGGAATGGCATCGGTTTTTAGGCCTAGGGATGGTACGGCTCATGAGTGGAGTACATCTTCTGATGAAATTAACATGCGGATTGTTATTTCTATTGGAAGGATTACTCGGTTGTCTACTTCTAGTAGTCGTAGTTCTCCGGGTTTTAGTTCTTGTGTAGGAATTATATATGAGTCAAAGTTTAGGTCTTCGTAGTCTGTGTATTCGTAGCTTCAGTACCATTGATGTCCTATGGTTTTTACAGTTAAGGAGGGGTTATTGATTTCATCTATTATGTAGAGGATTCGTAATGAGGGTAGAGCGATTAGAATTAGGATAATAGCTGGTAGGATCGTTCATACTGTTTCTACTTCTTGTGCATCTATTGTACTCGTGTGGGTTAGTTTTGTGGTTAACATGAGTGAGATGATGTAGAGCACTAGTGAGCTAATTAAGAATACGATTATTAACGTGTGGTCGTGGAAGTGTAACAATTCTTCTATAATAGGAGAAGTTGCGTCTTGTAAGCCTATTTGGAGAGGGTACGCCATGGAGGCATAAAGGATTTTCACCTATAATTTAACTTTGACAAAGTTATGTAATTTTTACTAATGCCTCTTAATTGAGAAAGACATAAGGGTTATGGTGTTGGCTTGAAACCAGTTTCAGAGGGTTCGACTCCTTCCTTTCTTATTTTAATACAACATAAGTAGGTTCTTCAAATGTATGATAAGGAGGAGGACATCCGTGTAGTCACTCGATGTTAGTTGTAGTTAATTCAACTGTTGCTACTTCTCGTTTGGATGCAAAGGCTTCTCAGATCATGAATACTATTAGCATTACTGCTGTGAGTGAAATAAAAGAACCTATAGAGGAGACTGTGTTTCATGTTGTGTAGGCGTCTGGGTAGTCGGAATATCGTCGAGGTATTCCTGATAAGCCTAAGAAATGTTGGGGGAAGAATGTTATGTTAACCCCAACAAATATAATTGTAAAGTGAATTTTTGCTCAAGTGTCGTCAAGAGTGAAGCCTGAGAATAGGGGGAATCAGTGAACAAATCCGCCTATGATAGCGAATACTGCTCCTATTGATAAGACGTAGTGGAAGTGTGCTACTACATAGTATGTATCGTGGAGTACGATATCTAGTGACGAGTTTGCTAGTACAATGCCCGTAAGACCCCCTACTGTGAATAGGAAAATAAATCCTAGAGCTCATAGTAGAGCTGGAGATCATTTGATGTTACCTCCATGTAGGGTAGCTAATCAGCTAAATACTTTTACTCCTGTTGGAATTGCAATAATTATAGTGGCTGAAGTAAAGTATGCTCGTGTATCAACATCCATTCCTACGGTAAATATATGGTGGGCTCATACGATGAAGCCTAGGAAGCCAATGGATATTATTGCTCATACTATTCCTATATAGCCAAAAGGTTCTTTTTTTCCTGAGTAGTAGGTAACGATGTGCGAAATTATTCCGAATCCTGGAAGAATTAGAATATAAACTTCGGGATGTCCAAAGAATCAGAATAGATGTTGATATAAAATAGGGTCCCCTCCTCCAGCGGGGTCAAAGAATGTTGTATTTAGGTTTCGATCTGTAAGTAGTATAGTAATACCAGCTGCTAGGACTGGTAGTGATAGCAGTAGGAGGACTGCTGTGATTAGTACAGATCACACGAACAGGGGAATTTGATATTGAGATATTGCAGGAGGTTTTATATTGATGATAGTAGTAATGAAATTAATAGCTCCAAGGATGGATGATACTCCTGCTAGGTGAAGGGAGAAAATTGTCAGGTCTACGGATGCTCCTGCATGAGCTAGGTTACCAGCTAAGGGAGGATACACAGTCCATCCTGTTCCTGCACCTGCTTCTACTATGGATGAAGCTAGTAGTAGTAGGAAAGATGGTGGAAGGAGTCAGAAGCTTATATTGTTTATTCGGGGGAATGCCATGTCAGGAGCGCCGATTATTAGGGGTACTAATCAGTTTCCGAAGCCTCCGATTATGATAGGTATTACTATGAAGAAGATTATTACGAATGCGTGGGCGGTGACAATCACGTTATAGATCTGATCGTCTCCTAGCAGGGCACCAGGTTGTCCTAGTTCTGCGCGAATTAAAAGACTGAGGGCGGTACCTACTATACCGGCTCATGCACCAAATAATAGATAGAGAGTACCAATATCTTTATGGTTTGTGGAAAATAGTCATCGGTTTATGAACATAGGTAAAATGGCTGATAAAAGCATTAGACTGTAAATCTAATTATGAGGGTTTAGGTCCTTCTTTTACCAAGTCCTGTGGTGAAATGTCACGTTGAATTGCAAATTCAAAGAAGCAGCTTCAACCCTGCCGGGGCTTCTCCCGCCTTTTTTTTCCTACGCGGCGGGAGAAGTAGATTGAAGCCAGTTGGCTAGGGTATTTAGCTGTTAACTAAAGTTTCATGGGATAGAAGCCCATCAATCTAGTAAGGGCTTAGCTTAATTAAAGTAGTTGATTTGCATTCAGTTGATGTAAGATAGAGTCTTGCAGTCCTTAAGTTGAGTTTGCAGAGATTAAGTTGTTAATACTTACTTAGGGCTTTGAAGGCCCTTGGTCTTTTTAGCCTAAATCTCTATTCTAGGATTGATATTATTGGGGTTATGGGAAGTAGTATTGTTGAGGTGATGATTAATGGTGGTAGGAGGATAATTTTCTTTGTACTTTCGAATTGTCATTTTATTTTTATGTTGTTTGCTGAGGGGAATATGGTTAGTGTTGTGGTGTAGGATAGTCGTATGTAAAAGTATAGGTTTAGTAGTGCTGTGATAGCTATGAATGTTGGTAGGATGATTATATCATTTTTTGTTAGTTCTTGGATGATTATTCATTTGGGAGTAAATCCTGATAATGGTGGGAGGCCTCCTAGTGATAGTATTAGTATTAGGATTAGTGATGTTACGAGTGGAAGTTTGTTCCATGTTTGGGATAGTGACGATATTGTTGTAGATGAGTTGTGAATAAATAATATGAATGTGCTTAGGGTTATTATGATATAGATTATGAGGTTTAAGAGTATGAGGGTGGGGTTGTATGTGAGGATAACGGCTATTCATCCTATGTGGGTGATTGATGAGTAGGCTAGGATTTTTCGGAGTTGGGTTTGATTAAGTCCTCCTCAGCCTCCTACTAGTACTGATGCAATTGCTATGGTAATTATTAATTTGGGGTTAATGGATGGTGAGATTTGATAGAGGACGGATAGGGGTGCGATTTTTTGTCATGTTAGTAGGATTATGCCTGAGGGTAATGAGATTCCTTGTGTTACTTCGGGTACTCAGAAGTGGAAGGGGGCTATGCCTAGTTTTATTGCTAGGGCAATGGTGATTAGGCCTGCTGCGATTGGATTTGGGATTTTTGAGATTGTTCATTGTCCTGAAAATATGAGGTTGATAATGATGCCTATTATTAGAAGTATTGATGCTGTGGCTTGTGTTAGGAAGTATTTTGTGGATGCTTCTATGGCTCGTGGGTTATAATTTTTTATTAGGATTGGGATAATCGCTAATATGTTTATTTCGAAGCCGATTCAAGTCAACAGTCAGTGGGAGCTTGTGAGGACGATTATAGTTCCTGATATAACGGTTATTATGATGATGACAAGGATGTAGGGTTTTATTAGTACGGGAAGGGGATAAACCAACATTTTCGGGGTATGGGCCCGATAGCTTATTTAGCTGACCTTACTTTAGAATATGGTGTATATGGGTAGCACGAAGACTTTTGAATTCTTAGGATTAGGTTCGATTCCTATTGTTCTAGAAATAAGAGGGTTTTAACCTCTATTATTTACTCTATCAAAGTAACTCTTTTGTCAGACATATTTCTTATGTTTGGGGAGGGATGCTTGCTGAGATAATGGGTAGTGTTACGTGTCATATACATAGGGCTAGTGTAAGGGGTAGGAAGTTTTTTCATAGGAGGTGTATTAGTTGGTCGTATCGAAATCGTGGATATGATGCTCGGATTCATAGGAATAGGATTGTTAGTATCAGGGTTTTTACGGTGAAGTTAATGGTGTAGAGTTCGGGTATGTATGGGGCGTGGAATGCTCCGAAGAATAGGAGGGTTGTGAAGATGTTTATTATAATGATGTTGGCATATTCCGCTAGGAAAAACATGGCGAATGGGCCTGCTGCGTATTCTACGTTGAATCCTGAGACAAGTTCTGATTCTCCTTCTGTTAGGTCAAATGGGGCGCGGTTGGTTTCTGCTAGGGTGGAGATGAATCATATCATGGCCAGTGGTCATGCAGGGAAGATTAGTCATAGGTGTTCTTGGGTGGTGATTAGTGTTGATAGGGTGAAAGATCCGTTTATTAGTAGGACTGATAGTAGGATGATGGCTAGGGTGACTTCGTATGAGATTGTTTGGGCTACGGCTCGTAGGGCTCCAATTAGGGCATATTTGGAGTCTGAGGCTCATCCGGATCATAGGATTGAGTAGACAGCTAGGCTTGATATCGCTAGCATAAATAGTACTCCTAGGTTTATGTTGATGAGGGGGTATGGTATGGGTAGGGGGATTCATATGGTTAGGGCTAGGGCTAGGGCTAGAATGGGAGCTATAATAAATATAGATGTGGAGGATGTTAGTGGTCGTAAGGGTTCTTTGGTGAATAGTTTTACGGCGTCTGCGATAGGTTGTAAGAGTCCGTAGGGTCCTACGATGTTAGGTCCTTTTCGGAGTTGTATATAACCTAGTACTTTCCGTTCTACTAATGTTAGGAAAGCTACGGCAAGAAGGATTGGGATAATTAGTGATATAATGTTGATTATAAACATATTGTTAGGGAGAGGAGTTGAACCTCTGAAAATAAAGGTTTAAGTTTTATACAGTTACCGGGCTCTGCCACCCTAACGAGTCCTGTTTCTCGGATTTATGGGGGGTTGGACTGATTAGATTAAGATTATATCATCTATTGGTCTTAAGGCGCTTCGTTAAGGTGGGCCTTGTTTCTCTTGTCCTTTCGTACTGGGAGGAACTGGTTAATAGATAGAAACCGACCTGGATTGCTCCGGTCTGAACTCAGATCACGTAGGACTTTAATCGTTGAACAAACGAACCCTTAATAGCTGCTGCACCATTAGGATGTCCTGATCCAACATCGAGGTCGTAAACCCTATTGTCGATATGGACTCTTAAATAGGATTGCGCTGTTATCCCTAGGGTAACTTGTTCCGTTGATCAAAATTTTTGGATCAATTAATGATTTAGTGCTTTGACTGGTTAGTCTAAGTTTGTATCACTCGGAGGTTGTTTTGTTCTCCGAGGTCACCCCAACCTAAATTGTTAATCCATTACAGAGTTGTTTTAATTTCCTGTTGGTTTGGTTAGTTGTGTTCTGTTGGATTAGTTAATTAAAGCTCCATAGGGTCTTCTCGTCTTATTGTTTTATTCCCGCCTCTTCACGGGAAGGTCAATTTCACTGATTGGAAGTAAGAGACAGTTAAACCCTCGTGTGGCCATTCATACAAGTCCTAATTTACAGAACAAATGATTATGCTACCTTTGCACGGTCAGGATACCGCGGCCGTTTAACTTACGTCACTGGGCAGGCAGTGCCTCTAATACTAGTAATGCTGGAGGTGATGTTTTTGGTAAACAGGCGGGGTTTGTGTTTGCCGAGTTCCTTTTACTTCTTTTAATCTTTCCTTGATTGCATTCCTGTGTTGGTTTAACAATTGGTTTGATAGGTGTATTAATTGTTTGGTTGATTTTATCTTGTTGTTAACTATCAGTGGGTATTCGTTCCGGTTATAAGTTTATGCAAGGAGAAAGGGTTTCTTGTTACTCATGTTAGCATTGTCTCTTCTATAATTGGATAGATTGACCCAGTATCATGTTAGGAGTTAGTTTTGAGTTTTTGGTATTATGTTGATTGGATTGTTGAGCTTTAACGCTTTCTTAATTGATGGCTGCTTTTAGGCCTACTATGGTTTATGTTTGTATTTACTCTCTAAGTAAGGTTGTATCCTTAATCTAAAAAGCTGTACCTTTTTAGATTATATTTTAAACTTACATTAAAATTTTTGGGTTTTTTAGGTAAGTTTAAAGTTGAACTGAAATTCTATTCTGGGTAACCAGCTATCACCAGGCTCGTTAGGCTTTTCACCTCTACTTATGAATCTTCTCACTATTTTGCCACATAGATGAGTTCATCCCAGAGGATTGTTCATAGGTAGCTCGTCTGGTTTCGGGGGGCTTAGCTTAAGTTCTCTTTGTTAAGTTGTTCTGGCTAACTCATTATGCAAAAGGTAGAAGGGGTAATCTTTGCTGTTTTTTACTTTGAATTTTTCTTTCATCTTTCCTTGCGGTACTATCTCTATAGCTCCGATTAAAATTTCTATCTCCTATACTTTAGTGTGTGACTAAATGTTTTGTTTGATTTTTATTTTATAGTTTGGTTGTTTATTGTTTGGGCTAGTTTTAGTTCAAAGTGGTCATTGAATGTGAAATCTTCTGGGTGTAAGCCAGATGCTTTGTTTAAGCTACACTTTGGTTTATCCAAGCACACTTTCCAGTATGCTTACCTTGTTACGACTTGTCTCCTCTTGTATTTTGTATATGTTTTATTTAATTTGGAGTATTTATTTGAGGAGGGTGACGGGCGGTGTGTGCGTGCTTCATGGCCCGGTTCAATTAAGCTCTCTATTCTTAATTTACTGCTAAATCCACCTTTGGTTTGTTAGTTTCATAAAAACTTTCGTGTATGGTTGTTCTTGTTTAGAAAATGTAGCCCATTTCTTCCCGCTCCATAGGTTACACCTTGACCTAACTTTTTTATGTGGTGATTATTATGCTTACTTTTATTCCTTTTAAGGGTTTGCTGAAGATGGCGGTATATAGACTGAATTAGCAAGGAGTGGTGAGGTTTATCGGGGTTTATCGATTATAGAACAGGCTCCTCTAGAGGGGTGTGAAGCACCGCCAAGTCCTCTGAGTTTTAAGCTATTGCTAGTAGTTCTCTGGCGAATAATTTTGTTACATTAATTATTTGTGTTTAGGGCTAAGCATAGTGGGGTATCTAATCCCAGTTTGGGTCTTAGCTATCGTGTAGTCGGAGTTGGTAAAGTCACTTTCGTAGTTTATTTTATATTAACGGAAGCTTTTTACAGCTTGGTTAGTCTTTAACTTTAGTGTTAATTAGATCTTTGACACGCTTTACGCCGAGGACCTATTGATTTGGGTTAATCGTATGACCGCGGTGGCTGGCACGAAATTTACCAACCCTAAATGTTTAATATAGCTTAGTCGAACTTTCGTTCATGGCTTAATTTTTATTACTGCTGTATCCCGTGGGGGTGTGGTTGAGCAAGGCGTTGTGAGCTACTTGTTTAGTGTGCTTGATACCTGCTCCTTTTAATCAATTGTATGAGATTTAGAGGGCACTTTCACCGGGGCGTGGAGGCTTGCATGTATAATCTTATTAGGAACCAATAGGAGGGCTAGGACCAAACCTTTGTGTTTATGGAGCCTTTATGGCTCATCTAGGCATTTTCAGTGCCTTGCTTTGATTTGTTAAGCTACATTAAC